ATCAATGGATTCATATTAAGTTCCTCGCACCAAAAAAAAGAAATGGTTAATGATACAATCAACCGATGAATTATTACTTCATTATTCCATCACTTAAGATCTATCCGAAAAAAAAAAAGAACTAAGAACTCTGAATTGAAATAATAATATTACTGAATCATCAGAGCTACTTCGATATCTCGTTTTTAGTTCCTATCCGTGGAGTCTTTGTAAATCTATACGGTTCCAGTTCTTCCATTTCTTTGTTCCGAACCATTCCATTCTTTCAATTCTTCGCTCTTTCTCTTCTATATGCATGCTTGACTTCATTTGTTTATTCATTCAATCCACAGTCACAAATAAAACGGAAGGGCTTGCATTGGAATCCGTCTAAATTCAGTGGGATGGGAAATAATATATATGGATAGCCCATATATAACTAGTGAATATCTAATATCACATATACATTGTTTCTTTAATAACGTAAACCATCCGTATCTTCTATTGAACCGGATTCTAGAATCATTCTTCGAAACATATACAGGGATTGGCTTAGAGCCCTTACATATACCCAGCTCGACCCCCCTTACTTTTTTTGAATTCTCTAATATCATACATTTTTTTTTTGCTCCTATTCTAGATCGTATATACCGGTATGAGTTGGGATAAGCTTTTTTTTAAGACCATTTCGGAAGCTAGTCAATGATGACCCTCCATGGATTCACCTATATAAGCTGCGGCTAAAGTTGCAAAAATAAGAGCCTGAATCCCGCTTGTGAATAATCCAAGGAACATGACAGGTATAGGAACCACCGAAGGTACTAAAGAAACAAGAACAACAACTACTAATTCATCCGCTAATATATTCCCGAAAAGTCGAAAACTAAGTGATAAGGGTTTTGTGAAATCTTCTAGAATGTTAATTGGTAAAAGTATTGGAGTTGGTTGAATGTATTTACCGAAATAACCCAATCCTTTTTTGGTAAGACCCGCATAGAAATATGCCACTGACGTAGGTAAAGCTAAAGCAACAGTAGTATTTATATCATTCGTGGGTGCAGCTAACTCTCCATGCGGTAACTGTATGATTTTCCGGGGTAAAAGGGCACCTGACCAGTTAGAAACAAAAATAAATAGGAACATAGTTCCAATAAAGGGAACCCAAGGACCATATTCTTCTCCAATCTGAGTTTTGCTCAAGTCTCGAATGAATTCGAGGACATATTCGAAGAAATTCTGACCGTCGGTTGGAATGGTTTGTGGATTCCGAACAGCTATAGTGGCTGAACCTAATAAGATAGCAATTACAACCCAAGAAGTGATAAGTACTTGGGCATGGACTTGGAAACCCCCTATTTGCCAATAAAAATGTTGGCCTACTTCCACATCGGATATATCGTATAACGCTTTTAGTGAGTTGATGGAACAGGGTAAAACATTCATATTGCCCTCTGACATAAATAGAACTTAAAAAGGAATTATTTTGATTCAGCCATCTCGTATCTCTTTCTCAACTCGTCTACTTTGAATCAATCGTATATTTCGGATCCCAAGTGATCACATAATATCCCCAGTGATTTTGATCTCTTTTTTGAGACTCAGGGATAGTAACCGATTCAATCAATTTATGGAGTTTCCAAAGTGATTGACTTATCCTAATCAACAATTTCTTATATAGCTAGAACTGCCCTCACAAATTGCGGATACTAATTTGTTAAGAATCCATCGGATTGAAGCCATAGCGTCATCGTTCGCTGGAATCGGAATATTTGCGAGATCCGGGTCACAATTTGTATCGATTAAACAAATTGTTGGAATCCTCAAAGTGAGACATTCTCGAAGAGCCGTATATTCTTCTTGCTGACCAACGATGATTACAATATCGGGTAACCCCGTCATATATTTGATCCCGCCCAGATAGGTTTGCAAGTGAGATAATTGCCTCTTCAACATTGCTACATCTCTTTTCGGGAGACAGTTGAGTTTCCCCGTATTTTGTTCCGATCTCAAGTTCCTGAACCTATGAAGTCTCATTTCTGTAGTGGACCAATTCGTTAACATACCACCGAGCCATTTTTTATTAACATAATGACACCGAGCCCTTATTGCAGCTGATGCTACTAAATTGGCTGCTTTATTTTTGGTACCAACTATTAAGAAGTGTTTTCCTATACTTGCTGCATCAAAAACTAAATCACAGGCTTCTGACAAAAAACGAGCAGTTCGAGTAAGATTTGTAATATGAATACCTTTACGCTTTGAAGAGATGTAAGGTGCCATTCTAGGATTCCATTTCCTAGTACCATGGCCAAAATGAACTCCTGCTTTCACCATCTCTTCAAAATTAATGTTCCAATATCTTCTTGTCATTTCTCCCCACATTTTCTCTCTTTTTTTTTATTTAAGAGGTACCCCTGAAATAAATAATTGTTCCGACGGAACCTTCTACCGGAGATTGACCGTTAATACCCAGTCCAAGTGATTAATTCCTTTCTATTCGTTATTATCTTTATTACCAAAT